AATACGATCGGAGGGGGCTAATTCGAATCCTTCAGGTAAAATAAGAACAGCCCCCACATTCAAAGATCCCCGTTTCCCATTAGAAAGAACCTGTTTCAGTTGGATATCATAGGGAATTCTAACAACTGCTTCAAATACAGTATCCGGAAGTACCGCTTGTGGAACCTCAATATCCACGGGCTTATTGGCTAAATGACAATTGGCGCATACAATACGCCCAGTAGCTTCTCGTGGATTCTCATAACCCTGTTGTGCAAAAATGGGATATGCGTGTGAAATAGATGTCCAAGTTATTACATATATAAATATAATGACCGATACGAAAATGGATCGAGTCATCTGTTCCTTTATCCAAGAAAAGATAGTTCTATTTTGCATGGTCCAATCATTGATCCCGAAAATTTCTACAATAAATTGGGTAGGTTGCTAGTAGAGTTCCCTATCCACGATTCTGCTATTTTACTGGGATCCAGGAGTCATGTCCCGGATCGGTAGAAACTTAAAAAATAAGTAACATTTTGAATGGTTTGTTTATGTACGAAGTAAAAAAAACATTATGATTAGATTTATATCAGTAGATCATTTTTAGTCATTCATTGAATGATAAATGACTACAAGTGACGGAGATACACGATTTAAATAACGGAAGATCCAATATTTCAAAATTGTATCTAGAATGACTGGAAAGGTGGAAACAAGACCAGATATAATTTGATTATTATGATAAAATCCAAAATCCTTGTAGACAGAACCAATCATTAGTTCCCAACCATGAGGCGAGTGGAATCCAATACATAAATCCGTTAATAAAAGAATAGAAAAAGCTTTTATTGTGTCGCTTAAGTTATAGATAAATTTCCGAACCCAAGAATTAATAATACCAAGTTCTTCATTACCCAGAATAGAATAACCACTTAGAATAGCGAAGCTTATTATATTTGTCGAAAAATGTAAAATGGTATGGATATGATCCTCATTGTACATTTTGACCAATTGGATCGTTTCTTTGTGTATTCCTATATGAAGCTTTTGTATATGTGTATCGGGGTACTCCTTTATCATTTCGTCCAAAAGGAAGAGTTCTTCTAATTCTATGAATTTTTCCAGAACGTTCTTTTCTTGAATATTATTCAAAAAAACTTCGGATTGCCCAGCATTCCACCAATTAGTAACCAAAGATTCCATACTTTTATTAAATGAGAAAGAAATCCACCAGGGCAAAAAAACTATAGATGTAAGATATAGAAGGGGGTTGAATGCTTTCTTTTTTGGCATTTTTAATCTGTGAATTGTTAATGAAACCACCTCATTCCTCGATTCTATCCAATCTGATATTTCCATGAAACATGAGTTCTATAACAAACAGGGTATTGAATCCACAGACCCCCTTTATTTTATTTAATTTAAATTGAATTAATTTAATTATTTAATTAAAGGGCTAATCCTTAGATCTGGAAACAATATTTTTTTTATTATGTCTTCATTCGAAGCAATTGTATCCTTTCGCTGAATGCCCTAACGAGCCACTTCAAGTCAAGAAATGCATATTTTTCGAATTTCGAGACAAAACAAAAACAGAATTGAATTACAAGATATGATCCATCTATATCTAACATATCAATTAAAAAATATTGGACCCCAAAAATATGAAGTATATATATAGTTTTAGTTTTTCGGATATATATGATGAATCCATACTTAGTATACTTGTTACGAGTATGAAAAAATGGAGTTGATTTCCATATACAATCCATCAAAAACTTTTGGTGGAAAAAGCGCTTTGTTTTCTGTTTTCTGGTTGTTTCACACGCGTCTGCTTTTGCTCGAATGAGCGACCTGAAAAAACAAAACAGAACTCAATGCTGCGAAAGCATTCATTCTTCAATTCATTTCAAAATACTTCAATTGGTACGCGCAAAAAATAGGCCAATTCCGCAGCCTTTTGTTCAATTTCTCGTGGAGTCAAATTCTCATCAGTACGAGTCAAAGGAATGGCACCCTGGCCTCTGATTTCCATATAAAGTACACGCCGGGAATAAATACCTTCTTTAACCTCTATTCTAATCGACTGAATATCTCTCATAAGGAATCGAAGAAAGATTCGACGATTTCTTCCAGGGAATCCCCAACGAAAAATACACACTATTCCTTTTTTTCTATCGAATCTATCATAACCACTACCCACATTCCACGAAATTGTGCACCACAAATAGGAGCTAATGAACATACCCGCGATCCCATAGAAAGACATCACGATCCCTTGTGGGAAAAAAAGGATTTGCTGAGAAGGAAATAAGGATATCAGATTCCTACCAAGGTAACTAGAAGTTCCAACCAATAAGAATCCCAGTGAACCTAAAAAAAGGATACAGGCCCAACATAAATTACTTGTTTTTCGAGACCCCATTATAAGTTCTATCCATATATGTTCTGATCGCCAGTTCATACTAGATCCAGTTGTTTAATTTTATTGAAATTTAGAGAATAACCAAAATTTGACTTTCTTTTTTTGTTCCTGAAGCAACTCTTATCAACTAGCACTCTTATTATGATGTGAACCATTAGGAGTAATTCATCGAATCGCTTAGATCTAAAAAAGGATCCCCCTCATATAATCCCACTATAGATATCTACATACATAGAGATATTTTTACTTTCCATTTCATACATCTGCGGACCCCCTTTTGAATATATAATCTATTTATCCCCATATATCATCCCATGATGTTTCCACGCGCATAATAGCTCTTTCATTTGTGTTCGGAAGAATCCACATGTTGTATCCTATGTCCACTAAATAGATAGATAAATTTAAATAGATATAGATATCTGTATTATGACCCAAGTCCGAGTCTTGAAAAAAAAAAAATGAACGAGATTTGGTCCCGTCGAATCTAGATAATCTTGTTTTTTTGAACATGAAGAGATAGGGAAGCCATTGCAATTGCTGGAAATACTAGACCCACTAAAGGCACAAAAAAAGAGGGTAAGTTGAAAGTTGTCATAGAATGGATACCTCGATTTAATATTTTGTACCTGTTATAAAGATATCTTATGATAAGTATATCTATTATCAGTATATAATAATAGGTACAAGAAACGTAGAACTAAATAAGTGTACCTATTCACTTTTATATAATATATATTTATTATTATTGTTCTCTTATACTTATCTTCTAATAAATACCAAAAAAGGTTCTTACTTGGAGAATAATTATATCTATAATAAATACGTAATGTAATAAAATAACATGAATTTTTCCTAATTTAGGAGAAAAATTCACTCTTTTATCCTATTGATAGAGCCTTCCCGATTACTAATCATGCATTATATAGGTAGAAATAAAATGGATCTGTAGCAAATAAGAAAAGTGATTATCAACAACTTATGATCCGTTATACAATTGTATTTTATAACCTCAAGTAAAACTCCGTGCTTATTATTTTTGATTTTCACTTTGATTACCATAAACTAAATAAAATGGAAACTAAATACTTGTAAACTTCAAATAAAAAAAACAGAATTAAATGATCTACTTGATTCAATTTTGATTCAAAGGACAGAAACCGTGAAGCTGAAATAACTCACTCAGAACACCCTTTAAAGGATTACGTGGTACGATTGGGTCGAATAAGCCCTTATGGAATAAATACTCAGCTTCTTGTGACCCATCAGGTACTGTCTTATTCAATGTTTGTTCAATTACTCTTTTACCTGCAAATGCAATGTAAGCATTAGGTTCGGCAATAATGATATCTCCTAACATACCAAAACTGGCAGTCACCCCACCGGTTGTAGGAGATGTAAGGATTGATACGTAGAATAACTTTTTATTTGATTGATAATCATATAAAGCTGAAGATATTTTAGCCATTTGCATCAAGCTCAAACTTCCTTCTTGCATGCGGGCTCCCCCCGAAGCACACACTATAATAAGGGGTAGAGAGCTATTAGTAGCATATTCGATCAAACGGGTGATTTTCTCGCCTACTACGGATCCCATACTGCCCCCCATAAACTGAAAATCCATAATCCCAATTGCGATGGAAATACCGTTTAATTGACCTATGCCTGTTTGAACAGCCTCAGTTAACCCTGTCTTTTTTTGATAAGAATCAATACGATCTTTATAAGGCTCCTGCTCCGAATGAAATTCAATGGGGTCCACCGAAACCATGTCCTCATCCATAGCATCCCAAGTGCCTGGATCAATCAAAAGTTCGATTCTTTCTGAACTACTCATTTTCAAATGATATCCACATTGTTCACAAATATTCCGTTTTAACCTAAAAAATTTCTTATAATTTAATCCATAACAATTTTCGCATTGAACCCACAAATTCCTGTATTTTTTACTTATATCGAGATCACTTCCACTTGCGCTAGTTTGTATACTGATGAAACTATCACTGTCAATACTATTTACGCTTTCACTACAAATGTAACTATAAATGTAATTCTTACTGTAATTGTCACTACCGCTTGAAATGTAACTATCAATATGGATTTCAGAACGAAGATAACTCTCAATGCAACTAGTAATGTGATTATTCCAACTATATTGAGTATCATACATGTAACGATTGTAGTAGTGATTGTCACTCTTAGGTCCATCATTCGGATAACTATAATTTAGGCAACTAGAAAAAAAACCGCCCAATTCACTCAAAAAAGAACGATCGTCTTCAACCTCAAAAATCAAATTTTCAATATCCAAATATATGGAATAATTTTCACCATTACTATCCTTAACTAAAAAAGTGTCATCACAGATCAAACTCCGAATGTTGCTGACACCAAATAAAGGATCAATATTATTAGAGCTGTCACTATCAATCCAACCATGAATCATGTTATTTATAACAGGGTCTTCACCCCCATTTGTATTTCCAACGGGTCGAATACCCTCTAGTGATTTACTTAACCCGCACCCGTGTTCTAACTCCTCCTTAAACAACATCGAATTGAACCGCCATTTTTCCATAGAGCCTTCCCGCCC